TTAAAAATATATTTTTAAATATCTTTCTTTGATTTTATGTATAAACTTTTACTTTTATATATTTTATATGTATATGTAGCGAAAAAAAATATTGATTTATTCCCATGGAGTATCCAGCAAGAAGAAGAAGAAGATTGATGAAATTGGAAATATCGACAAATTCTTGCCTTGCGCGGGATAAGGAAATAAAAAAACCCACTTGTACAATTTAATCTATATCGAATTTAAATATCAGAATAGCTGATATAGTCGTCATTCAATGGGTTAGGTCCACTTACTTTTTCTTTATTTAAAATTTTATGCTGGGTTTGATAAGAACAACGGAGAAGTAAGAATACTTTGGTTTGGTAATTCATAATAGTGATTGGACATTTCATAAAAATAATTAGACATCTAATTCTAGAATATTCCTGTCAACAAACAACAATTTTAATAATTAAACATTAAAAAAACTACTCTCTCATTACAGGAGAGGGTAGACTAGTTCTAATAACTACAATTATTAATTTCTATTTATACTTATAGTAACTAATAATAATGAATTAATAATGTTTCATTTTTTAATAAACTTTCTAACTATAACTCGTAATAATAAAAAGTCATTATAATGGTGGTTACCATTTGCTTTTTACAAATAAAAAGAATATCTCTATTCTACACCGAAAACGAAGACTAAAACTTTAGTTTAGTGAAAAAAGCCCCTTATCGGATTTGAACCGATGACTTACGCCTTACCATGGCGTTACTCTACCACTGAGTTAAAAGGGCCCTTTGTATTCAATTCATGAATTATAGCCATTTTCATTATGAGTCTACTGCACTGCATACTGCAAACAAATACAAATATAAATAATATATGTATATATCATGTACATATCATATACATAGGGGTTTCGTTTATATTTATAAAGTAAAGGATCAATTCGATTTACCCTCAAAAGGTGAAGCGGGTCAATTTTATTTTAATAATGCAATGAATTGTTTCAAGACCGACCCCGCCTGTTTCCTTTTACTGACCAATCAAAACGAGATTTACTCGATTGATACATGTACCAATCTGACACTATTAATGAGTGAAGAAGAAAAGAAATTAAGTGAGTTTTTACACCCTTTTCCGTTATGCTGGACCAATCACTGCCCGAACGGACAGAATCCTATACCTCCTTTCGCTATATTCGCTATACTATATATAGTATTTTATATAAATACAAATTAAATAAAATAAAGCAAAAAAAAAAATAAATAAATGAAAATTGGACGGTTCATTTATTCCCATCCAATAAAAAATTCTATGGAATCATAACACAAAAGTAGAAAAGAGTGTTCGGATTTAGTCATATCATTAGATTATATTGACAATTCCAAAAAACTATACATACTATCATCATAGTATGATGACAGTAGGGCGGATATGCCCCTATCGTCTAGTGGTTCAGGACATCTCTCTTTCAAGGAGGCAGCGGGGATTCGACTTCCCCTGGGGGTACTACGAAAGGAAGTTGATTATGGATTATCCATAAGCCTAGAATGAATTCTTCCTGGGTCGATGCCCGAGCGGTTAATGGGGACGGACTGTAAATTCGTTGGCGATATGTCTACGCTGGTTCAAATCCAGCTCGGCCCAAAAATTCGCCGCTCCATAAATATGATATAACCAATGATATAAGAAATTTGTCCTCCATAAAAATGGAATCCTTCTCTTTTACGGATCAAGCATTTTTTCTTATGTATACATGTTTTTCTGATTCATTCTGATCTTTCTAAGACTCTAGATTGGTAATACATAATCAAAGATTATGAAAAGAAAAATAGTTTTTTCTCGTTGAAAGGTTGATTATCCATTTTTGGCACTAAAAAAACATGGGTTACTAGTAATCTGTGTTACTTTGACTATAGTCCATATCTCCGTGTTACTTTCAGTATAGTCTATATCTATGTGTATATAATATCAGTTAGTATATCATTCATGTCTCTCTTACAACACGACGAAGAAAATAAAATGGTTTTTTAAAACCATTAAGAATAAAACCATCAAGAATAAAACCATTAAGAATATGTATACCATACACCTCGCTGGGATTGTAGTTCAATTGGTCAGAGCACCGCCCTGTCAAGGCGGAAGCTGCGGGTTCGAGCCCCGTCAGTCCCGAACTAAGATCCGATCCGTTAAATAAATGGATAAATTTATTTAACGTGAAAAAAGAAAGAGGGAGCAAGAGCTAATACCCAGCGGGATCCCTATTTCTTTTGTTTTTATTTCGTATTTATCATCAGACAAATACGGGAATTTCCATTTCTTTCATTAGTGCCGATTGATAAGAGAGAGACATAACATAATAGTTAGATTCGTACAATCGGTAGTATTCTTATATTTACTTTACTATTTTAATTTAAGAGATACTTGTCCACTTTTGTTTTTCAATATTCTTGATGAATAAAATAGAAAAGAGTACCCCTTTTTACCGGAGTACATATGCAAATTGTATTCGTTTATTGTACGAGACACAACGAACTTAACATAAGTGCCTTGATAGAGTACTCGTCGGGGTAAATGAAAACCCCTTTGAGTTCCAACTTTTTTTTGGGGGGGGGGTATCCTCAATGACTAATTGGAAACAATCTATCTCATTTTCATTCAAATAAACTAAATTGCACACTCAATTTTTTATGTATGCCTTCCAGTTCCAGTCCCAATTGAAGGAAGAAATACTAATAAAATAAAAGAGGAGAACGAGTAACACTCCTTTTTATTAAATTCATTGAAATTATATTCGATTTTTTCTACTTAACTCGTCCTTTTTCCATCTCACTCCTACTCTTTTCTTTGGATCTGTGTATCATCCATAGAATACCATACTAGTCATATAATACCTCATACTTGTATGTATAAGTATAATATAACGAAGGAGGAATATATAGGGAAGACGATAGGCTTGGGTTATTTATAGAAAAGAAAAAGTGGAAAAGGATGTAAATTTCCTGATCCAATAAAGAATCCTTTTTCAGATTTAGTATAGATAAAGGATCTTACTATGTTATACTATTCAATTCTCGACAATGAATTTATTTGATAGATCATATATTGTTATTCATAATACTGATCCGATTCAGTATCATCAGGATGCAATTCATCCCATTGAATTTACAGGAATCCAATTTCTCATCTCTATGGGATTAGATCCCGAGTTATTGCGAAGTAAAAAAAATGAGATTATGGAAGTAAATATTCTCGCATTTATTGCTACTGCACTGTTCATTCTAGTTCCTACTGCTTTTTTACTTATCATCTACGTAAAAACAGTCAGTCAAAATGACTAATTTGATTGAAACTTGAATTATTAGTTCTTATCAATGATTGAAGAAAGGAATTCAAACTTCAAGTCTTAAACGAAATGATCTGGCTGGAATCATAAGTATCTGAGATAGTAGTATCTAAGCCTAGATAGTATGGTATATATATACTATTATATAGTATATATTATCATATTCATTATTTTCATAGAAAATTGTATTGTATACGGATATAGACTTTTTCCTATAAAAAAAAGCCCATATCTAGATCAATATACAACATGTATGTACATGGATTAGATGTATATCTAAATAGTACATCAAAATAGCAGCCCAATTCTTTTTTTTTTTTGCTACATTTACCTGTGTTTATTTCGATCGATCCAAAATAATCGAAGGCCAACTGTTCTAATTCTTAACCTATTTTAGAATTTATTTATATAGGATAGATCCTGAGATCCATCAAAAGAATCAATGGAGCAAGAATAATATGGGCGTATACTAATCTATTAGAAATTTAAAAATAAATAAAAAAAAGAGAAAAGAAAACGAAACCAAAGAATCTTTTTCTTTTTTTAGATTTCCCACCACATCAAGCTATTGCTTGATCCATTAACAGAAAACATGATCCGCGGAGTTCTATTCTATGATAATTTATTCAGATTTGTAAAAGGGAATAGGTTAATAGAGTAGACTCCTCTCAATTCCATTTTTTATGCTTAAGACATGAGATGAGTCAAAAAAGCATAAAAAATGGAATTGGAATGGAGAGGAGTCTAAAAGAAAGGTGAAATACACGATACGTGAATCGTGCAACGAAAGAAGGATCTAATCTTCTTATGTGTAGAACCTCTTTTCTTTGGTTTGGACAACAACTAGTCACTTCCAATAGAAAGTATGTATTGCCATAATCTAATTAGATTAGCGGAACGACTTTATGTTCTCTTAGAACAGTAAAAGTAAAAAAAGAGGGAAACAAATAAAGAAAAAAATAAAAAACCCATTTCTGGTTTTTGTTCATTGTAATATCCATAATTCTGGTAAGAACTGGTTTATTAAAATAGAATGTTTAGGAAGAATCCGGTTGAAAAAATTTTCCTATCATGCGTAGATTTTAGTTTCGAAATAGAACTATAGTAAAGTAATCATTCATTGTTTGATCGAATGGTTATTATTCATTATTGTATTTTCTTATTCATTACTGTATTTCAGTATAATTTTGAAACAGAGACATTCTTAAAAAAGAAAAAGCTTCGCAAAACGCTCAATTAAACAATTCATACAATTAAATTAAAAACTAGTAGTACCCCTCCCTAAAGTCCACTCCTTCCCCATACTACGAGTGAGAGGGAAAATGTAAAGACTACCATTAAAGCAGCCCAAGCGAGACTTACAATATCCATATGAATTATGTCTCCTATCTCTATGAAGGAATTATTTAATTATTGATCAATAATCATAGTGGAATTAATGGCGCAGAGTCAAAATATAATTCTGACTTAAAGCTATTAATGAACCAATCCAATGAATCTACTTGTAACAATATTCTAAGATTTCTGGTAGAATTTTGAAGTATAAGTATTAAGTACAGATATGATACACATACCTTTTCTTGAAAAATTAGATAGCAAAGGAATACTTCTATCCTAATGAAATGAAACATGTGGGAATACTAAGACCTTTTGTTTGTTACCCTTTTTTTTTTCGACTTTTACTTTTACTCTATAAAAATAAGAGTTGACCGACTATCCTGATTGAATGTTTGATTACTCAGAGACCCTCGTGAGTCTGGATATAAAGTTTCTTCAATCCTTTCCACAACTCTTAAATGGATTTCCCATCAGCCTATCCAATCTAATTCCAGATGGAGTCAGTAGACACAATTTTAGTAATGGTAGTAAAAAATAATTAGGAATTCTTGATACTCTTTCGTACAATCTCTTCTTCAATCCTAGAAGAAAAATGGATTGTCTTTTAGGAACCTTTGGATACTTTCGACCTCTGATTTTCGTCGTTCTGAATACCAGAATTGACTCTCACTATTAAAAAAAAAAAAATAGCGAGAGTCAATCATATTACTAAGTAAGACTCACTTCATCCCTATTTGTATCGGTTTGAGTCACACCCAAGGACCAGATTTTGAGAAAAAAAACTATCGATAGGCTTATACTTCTCTGGCTCCGGGGACAAAATTCGTCGAATTAAATCAGTAGAATAAGAAATCCCCCGTTTTTTGTTGATCAGGCGACACCCAGATTTGAACTGGGGATAAAGGATTTGCAGTCCCCTGCCTTACCACTTGGCCATGTCGCCAAATCCGATCCAAATCTCAAAAAAAATATAAAATAGGTAAAAAAAGAGTATTCATCCATATTCTTTTACTAAGATTCTATTACTAATTCTTTTCTTTTTTTTTATCCAATCCAATTATTCTCTTCGATTGGTTATCACACCCCTTAAAAACTCCCCTTCTCTTTCCATTGAGAAGGTAAAAAATGGATTTTCGGTTACAGACTGAAAAATTTAGTGCAAATTGGAACCATTAACTATTTTTTTTTGAATTAGTGAAAAGTTCTTCAATTTGTATCTCAAATTATTGCCTTTCCTTACTGGCATAACAAATCAATTTAAATATAACAATATATATGATATGTGTATATGTAAACCCACACCCCAAAAACAAAAATTGTTACACATATACCGGGACGAATCTTTTTTATGTACATATCCCATATCCTTATAGGGAATCGTCGTGTTTTTTTTTTCGTTTTCTATAATACAATAGAAAAAGTAGAAATTATGATATAGTGTGATCTGACTTCTGTTGCCACAAGCAAAATTGCTATAAAAAAAAAGATGAGATGAGATATGTGGATAGGTGGATAGCTATACCGGCATATACTTTACTTAGGAAATATTATTCCTATTACGCAATTCAATCATATTCCATAAATCCATATATTATATATAGTAAAAGTCAAATTATATTTATATTATTATATTATATAGTGTAAAATACTAAAATATATAGTAAAATAGTAAAAGTTATATTTATATTTTATATATAGTAAAAGTCAAAAAATCCGAAATTTTTTTTTCATGTTGAAAAAAAATTAACTTTAACTAAAGGGGAAACCGTATTACTACTGGCTTTCTTTATCTCATTCATAGAGATTCGATTTCATTCTGAATCCATTTATTTTTTTGGTACCCAATCAATCTAATCGTATTATCATAATAATAGGTAGAAGTTGGATGAATTTTTATATTCTATATAAGACTCCATAAGTGTAAGTGGCGGAATTATTCTGGGAATGCTTTATAAATTCATTTCCATTTGTACCTGTCGCAAATTCGAACTTGTCTTGCGTCGAAAATGCTCTTCATTCCTCTGTCTCATTTCCGTTCTCATACGTATGAAGTACATTTACGGGGTTGTCTAAAATTTCATGTGATTCAGTAAACAGAATATACATTCCATCATTGCGAAATCGAACCATATGGATCGATAAATAGTGAGCTAATAATGGGATTTTTCGATAAAGGGGAAACTGAAAATTAAGATGCTCTGGAATGATGGAAATGAGGGAATGTCCACAATACCTGGATTTAGTCAGATCCAATTTGAGGGATTTTGTAGGTTTATTAATGAGGGCTTGACGGAAGAATTTCATAAGTTTCCGAAAATTGAAGACACAGATCAAGAAATTGAATTTAAATTATTTGTAGAAAGATATCAATTGGTGGAACCCTTGATAAACGAAAGAAATGCTGTGTATGAATCACTCACATATTCTTCTGAATTATATGTACCCGCGGGATTAATTTGGAAAACCGGTAGAGATATGCAAGAAGAAACCATTTTTATTGGAAACATTCCAATAATGAATTCCTTGGGAACCTTTATAGTAAATGGAATATACAGAATTGTGATCAATCAAATATTGCAAAGTCCTGGTATTTACTACCGTTCAGAATTGGACCATAACGGAATTTCTGTCTATACCAGCACCATAATATCAGATTGGGGAGGGAGATCAGAATTAGAGATTGATAGAAAATCAAGGATATGGGCCCGTGTGAGTAGGAAACAAAAAATATCTATTCTAGTTCTATCGTCGGCTATGGGTTCGAATCTAAGAGAAATTCTGGATAATGTTTGTTACCCTGAAATTTTCTTGTCTTTCCTTAATCTGAATGATAAGGAGAAAAAAAAGATTGGGTCAAAAGAAAGTGCTATTTTGGAATTTTATCAACAATTTGCTTGTGTAGGCGGGGATCCGATATTTTCTGAGTCCTTATGTAAGGAATTACAAAAGAAATTTTTTCAACAAAGATGTGAATTAGGAAGGATTGGTCGACGAAATATGAACCGTAGACTGAATCTTGATATACCTCAGAACAATACATTTTTGTTACCACGAGATGTATTGGCTGCTGTGGATCATTTGATCGGAATGAAATTTAGAATGGGTACACTTGATGATATGAATCACTTGAAAAATAAACGTATTCGTTCTATAGCGGACTTGTTACAGGATCAATTTGGACTGGCTCTTGTTCGTTTAGAAAACGCAGTTCGAGGAACTATATCTGGAGCAATTCGTCATAAATTGATACCGACTCCTCAAAATTTGGTAACTTCAACTTCATTAACAACCACTTATGAATCGTTTTTTGGCCTACATCCTTTATCTCAAGTTTTGGATCGAACTAATCCATTGACACAAATTGTTCATGGGCGAAAATTGAGTTATTTGGGTCCTGGAGGATTGACGGGTAAAACTGCTAGTTTTCGGATACGAGATATTCATCCTAGCCACTACGGACGTATTTGTCCAATTGATACGTCCGAAGGAATCAATGTTGGACTTATTGGATCCTTAGCCATTCATGTGAGGATTGGCCATTGGGGATCCATAAAGAGTCCGTTTTATGAAATATCTGAAAGATCAAAAAAGGAGGCACAGATAGTTTATTTATCACCAAATAGAGATGAATATTATAGGGTAGCAGCTGGAAATTCTTTGGCCTTGAATCAGAGTATTCAGGAAGAACAGGTTGTTCCAGCTCGATACCGTCAAGAGTTCCTGACTATTGCATGGGAACAGATTCATCTTAGAAGTATTTTTCCCTTCCAATATTTTTCTATTGGAGCTTCTCTCATTCCTTTTATCGAGCATAATGATGCAAATCGGGCTTTAATGAGTTCTAATATGCAGCGCCAAGCAGTTCCGCTTTCTCAGTCCGAGAGGTGCATTGTTGGAACTGGACTGGAACGTCAAACGGCTCTAGATTCGGGGGTTTCCGCTATAGCCGAACACGAGGGAAAGATCATTTATACTGATCCTCACAAGATTATTTTTGCAAGTAATGGAGACACTACTATAAGTATTCCATTAGTTATCTGTCAACGTTCCAACAAAAATACTTATATGCATCAAAAACCTCAGGTTTCGCAAGGTAAATGCATTAAAAAGGGACAAATTTTAGCGGACGGTGCGGCTACAGTTGGTGGGGAACTCACTTTAGGAAAAAACGTATTAGTAGCTTATATGCCATGGGAAGGTTACAATTTCGAAGACGCAGTACTAATTAGTGAACGTTTGGTATATGAAGATATTTATACTTCTTTTCACATCCGGAAATATGAAATTCAGACTCATATGACAAGCCAAGGACCTGAAAGAATCACTAGGGAAATACCACATCTAGAGGTTCATTTACTCCGCAATTTAGACAGAAATGGAGTTGTGATGCTGGGATCTTGGGTAGAAACAGGTGATATTTTAGTAGGAAAATTAAGGCCTCAGACGGCAAACGAATCCTCGTATGCTCCAGAGGATAGATTATTAAGAGCCATTCTTGGAATTCAGGTATCCACTGCAAAAGAAACTTCTTTAAAACTACCTATAGGCGGAAGAGGGCGCGTTATTGACGTGAGATGGATCCGGAAAAGGGGGGGTTCCAGTTATAATTTAGAAATGATTCGTGTATATATTTCACAGAAACGTGAAATCAAAGTAGGTGATAAAGTAGCTGGAAGACATGGGAATAAAGGTATCATTTCCAAAATTTTGCCTAGACAAGATATGCCTTATTTGCAAGATGGAACACCTGTTGATATGGTCTTCAACCCATTAGGAGTACCATCACGAATGAATGTGGGACAGATATTTGAATGTTCGCTCGGGTTAGCGGGAGATCTGTTAAAAAGACATTATAGAATAGCATCTTTTGATGAGAGATATGAGCAAGAGGCTTCGAGAAAGCTAGTGTTTTCTGAATTATATGAAGCCAGTAAGCAAACAAAAAATCCATGGGTATTTGAACCGGAATATCCGGGAAAAAGCAGAATATTTGATGGAAGAACAGGAAATCCTTTCGAACAACCTGTCTTAATAGGAAAGTCCTATATTTTAAAATTAATTCATCAAGTTGATGATAAAATCCATGGACGTTCTAGTGGACATTACGCACTTGTTACACAACAACCCCTTAGAGGAAGGGCAAAGCAAGGGGGACAACGAGTAGGAGAAATGGAAGTTTGGGCTTTAGAGGGATTTGGTGTTGCTCATATTTTACAAGAGATGCTTACTTATAAATCTGATCATATTAGAGCTCGTCAAGAAGTACTTGGTGCTACGATCATTGGAGGAAGAGTATCTAACCCAGAAGATGCTCCAGAATCTTTTCGATTGCTCGTTCG